ATTTCTGGAACCNTCTCTCGGAAAACGTTCCYTTAACCAATTTTAAAAATTTCAAAAATTTAAAATTTTTGAATTTTTAAAATCTAAATTTTTAATTTTTTAAAAAGTTTAAAAATCATTGTTGATAATTTTCTTTGAAGTTGATTTTTAGTTTTTTTTAAAATCAAAAAATGTTTGATTTTGGAACTATCTTCGGAAAATGTCTTTTTGATTTTTTTAAAATTTAATTTTTAAAATTATGAGTGGTTTTAGTTAATTATTTTTAGTACCATTAGTATAATGTTTTAATCAAAAAAAAAATGTTATTTTTTTATTAATCTTCTTTTGAAGTTTTTTATACTTAATTTTTTTGTATTATTGAAATTTATATGCAAATTTTAGTTTAATTTAAAAAGAATTTTAAATAAATTTATTTAATTGAAATTAGTTCGCAGTAAAAAAGTTTAAATAATTTAATAATTTAAGATTTATTTAAAATATTTAATATTGACAAAATTTGTGCCAGCAGTTGCGGTTATACAAGTAATATAACAAAAAATGTTTGGTGTTTACTTAATGAAAATATAAAATTTAAATTTTATTTTATAAGGTGAAATTTTAAAATAAAATTAATTTATTTTTTGTTTATGAGGTTAATAAATTTAAAATTTAAACTAGGATTAGATACCCTATTATTTTGAATAAATATTTTTACCAGGTTAGTAGTAGTTATGTTCTTGAAAATTAAAGAAGATGGCGGTATTTTAGTCTATTCAGAGGAACCTGTCCTATAATTGATGGTCCACGAGTTAATAAACTTATTTTCTAAGTTTGCATATCGCCGTAGATTGAATATTCTTTAAGGAATAATAACGTTCAAGAAGTTTATTTAAGTAGAAAATAAATCAGGTCAAGATGTAGCTGATGAATAAGAAGAGATGGGTTACAATAAATTTATTTATAATGGATTAATGAATGAAAATTCTTATGAAGGTGGATTTGAAGGTAATTTTATAAAAATTTATAAGATGATTTTAGTTCTAAAATATGTACATATCGCCCGTCGCTTTCATTATAAAGTGGAATAAGTCGTAACATAGTAGATGTACTGGAAAGTGTATCTGGAAAGGTCAAATTAGAGCTTGTCTAAAAGCATTTTATTTACATTAAAAAGTTTTATTGTTTTCAATATAATTTGAATTGTAAGAATTATTATTTTTATAAAAATTAATTTATATTTAAAGTAAATATATTGAGTTTTTATTAATAAGTTTGAATAAATAGTAGGTAATTATAGATAATTAGTATTGTAAAAGAATTTATTTTAAATATTAAAAAGAAAAATTAATTTTTTGTACCTTGTGTATCAGGGTTTATTTATTAATAATTAAAAATTTAATTTTCTCGAATTAATAAGAGTTATGATTTTATATTTTTTTTTGTAGAATAAAAATTATTAATAAAGTTATAGAGGTGAAACGTTATTCGATTATTAATATATCTAGTTTTTAAAGAAAAAAATTTAATTTTTTTATTAAATAGTATAAAATTAAATTTTTAATTTTATATTATTAATATTTTATATTTTAAGGGATGAGCTTTAAAGTAGATTTTTTTTAAAATTTTTATATTTATTAATTAAGTAGGATTATAAGTTTTTATCTTTAAGAGTGTATTATTACTATTTTAACTAAAAATATTATTTATATTTAAATTTTAAAATGTTTTATTTAAATAAAAATTTAATTTTAAAAAGTTTTGAATTAATGATAAAATTAGTATAATTTAATGTTTATTTTTATTATAATTGTAAGGTTAGATAAAGGAATTCGGCAAATTTATTTTTCACCTGTTTATTAAAAACATGGCCTTTTGATTATAATTTAAGGTCTGACCTGCCCAATGAGTATTTAAATGGCCGCGGTATTTTGACCGTGCAAAGGTAGCATAATCATTAGTTTTTTAATTGAAAGCTGGAATGAAAGGTTTGATGAGAAAATAACTGTCTCTATTTAAATTTTTTAGAATTTTATTTTTAAGTAAAAAAGCTTAAATAAAAATAGAAGACGAGAAGACCCTATAGAGTTTTATTAAATTTTTATTATGAAATTAGAAGAATTTAATTTTTTATAGGAAATTTTAATTTGGTTGGGGTGATTAAAAAATTAAAAGAACTTTTTTTTTATATAAACATTAATTTATGAAAATTTGATCCTTTATTTAAGATTAGAAGATTAAATTACCTTAGGGATAACAGCGTAATTTTTTTTGAGAGTTCAAATCGAAAGAAAAGTTTGCGACCTCGATGTTGGATTAAAATAAAATTTTGGTGTAGAAGCTAAAATATTTAGGTCTGTTCGACCTTTAAAATTTTACATGATCTGAGTTTAAACCGGCGTGAGCCAGGTTGGTTTCTATCTCTATTTAAATAAAATATTTTAGTACGAAAGGACCAAATATTTAATTAAAAATTTTAATTAAGAATATTAGTAATTAAATTATTTTGGCAGAGTAGTGCGATAGATTTAGAATCTTTATATGTAAATTTTTACAAATAATATTGTTGTTAAAAGATTTATTTTTAATAATTTTTTCTAGATTAATTTTGGTTATTTGTGTTTTAATTGGAGTTGCATTTTTAACTTTATTAGAGCGTAAAGTGTTAGGTTATATTCAAATTCGAAAAGGTCCGAATAAAGTTGGTTATATAGGTTTATTACAACCTTTTAGAGATGCAATTAAGTTATTTTCAAAGGAACAGGTTTTTCCTTATATATCAAATTTTAATCTTTATTATTTATCTCCTGTAGTTAATTTATTTCTTGCATTATTATTATGGATAAGTATACCTTATTTAACTGTTAGTTTAAATTTTAATTTATCATTATTATTTATTTTAAGAATTTCTAGATTAAGAGTTTATACAATTATATTAGCAGGATGATCTTCAAATTCTAATTATGCTATATTAGGAGGAATACGTTCTGTTGCTCAAACTATTTCTTATGAGGTAAGATTAGTTTTAATTTTATTATCTTTTTTATTTTTAATTTTAAGTTTTAATATTATTGATTTAGAAAAATTTCAAGAAAATATTTGGTTTTTATTTTTACTTTTTCCTTCAAGAATTATATGAGTTGTTTCTAGTTTAGCTGAAACTAATCGTACACCTTTTGATTTTGCTGAAGGTGAATCAGAACTAGTGTCTGGGTTTAATGTTGAATATAGAAGAGGGGGATTTGCAATAATTTTTTTAGCTGAGTATGCTAATATTTTATTTATAAGTATATTATGTAGAATAATATTTTTAGGGGGGGATTTATGTTCCTGAATTTTTTTTATTAAAATTGTTTTTGTATCATTTTTTTGATTATGGGTTCGTGGAACTTTACCCCGGTTTCGATACGATAAGTTAATATATTTAGCTTGAAAAAGGTATTTACCAGTATCGTTAAATTTATTATTATTTTATTTTGGTTTAAGATTATTTATTTTTGTTTTTAATATTTAGTTAATTATTTTTAGTACGTTTAAAAAGTTAATAGAAAATTAAAATTTCTTTTTTATACTTTCAAAGTATATACTTATACAAGTTCATTAACTTAATTTAAAAAAATTAATTTATCTCAAAATTTTGCCATTAGAGGGTTTAATATAAAATATATAAAATAAATAATAGTTAAAATTTGTCCTGTAATAATATAAGGATCTTCAACAGGGCGTGCACCAATTCAAGTTAAAAGAATAATAATTGATAGAAGTGTTCAAAATAAAAATTTATTTAATGGGTAAAATTGAGTTCTTAAAAATTTTTTTTTATTAATAAAAGGTAAAATGTATAAAATTGCAATTGATATTACTAAAGCAATTACACCTCCTAATTTATTTGGGATTGATCGTAGAATGGCATATGCAAATAGAAAATATCATTCTGGCTGAATATGAATAGGAGTTACTAGAGGATTAGCTGGAATAAAATTATCAGGGTCTCTTAAAAGATACGGAGATTTTAAGGTTAAAATTATTAATAAAGCTATTATAATAATGAATCCTACTAAATCTTTTAATACAAAGTAAGGATTAAAAGAAACTTTATCTAAGTTTCTTTTTGTCCCTAATGGGTTTCTTGATCCTGTTTGATGTAAAAATAATAAATGAATAATTACTAAAGCTATAATAATAAAAGGTAGAATGAAATGAAAAGCAAAAAATCGAGTTAATGTAGCATTATCGACTGCAAATCCCCCTCAAATTCATTGAACAATAAAATTTCCTAAGTAAGGAATAGCTGAAACTAGGTTTGTAATTACTGTTGCTCCTCAGAATGATATTTGTCCTCATGGGAGCACATAACCTAAAAATGCTGTAGCTATAGTGAGAAAAAAAATTGTTACCCCTGTTATTCATGTTTCTATTATATTATAAGAACTATAGTATATTCCTCGTCCAATGTGAATATAAAGACAAATAAAAAAAAATCTTGCCCCATTTGCGTGGATGGTTCGAATTAATCACCCATAATTTACGTTACGACAGATATGAGCTACTCTATTAAAAGCTAATTCTACATTAGGACAGTAATGTATAGCTAGAAAGAGACCTGTTAAAATTTGAACAATTAAACAAAGTCCTAGTAAGCTTCCGAAATTTCATATAGAAGAAATATTAGAGGGAGTAGGTAAATTTCATAGAGATAAATCAAAAATTTTAATTAGGGGATTTTTTTTTACATGTTTTATCATTAATTTTTTTGACGAAGGGGTCCACCTATTTTAGGATTAGTAATTTTTACAATAGCAATTAAAGTTATTAAAAGATAAATTATTAACAAAATTAGAATTATTATATTAGGGAAGTTTATAAATTTATTTATAGATAGGTAGTTTATTTTATATAATGATTGATTTATAAGATCTGCATTTATATCTGATAAATATAAAGAATTATCAAGAAAAATAAATCTTAATATTAAAATGATTATAATAAAAGTAAATAAGGTTAATTTATATGAAAATTTGAATTTTTCATTAGAGGCAATTCTTGTTATATAAATAAATAAAACTAGTATTCCACCAATTATAATAAGGAATAAAATGTAAGAAAATCAATAGTCAAAATTTAAAATTCCAGAAGAAATTGAAATTAAGATTGTTTGAAGAAGAAGGATAAATCCAAATGATAGGGGGTGATTTAAAAATATAAAAATTAATGATAAAGTTCATCTTATTATAATAAAAAATAGTATGATATCAGGAAATAGTTTAGTAAAATTTTAATTTTGGAGATTAAAGATAAGAATAGATTTCTTTTTCCTGAAGTTTTAAAAGATTTTTCTTATTTTTGGTTTACAAGACCAATATTTTAAATTAAATTATTAAAACAAAAAATGTCAATTTATTTATTAACTTTTTACTTTTTATATTTTTCTAGCTTAATTGTTTTTGCATCTAAACGTAAACATTTACTTTTAATATTATTGAGTTTAGAATCTTCAGTGGTAGCTTTATTTATAGGACTTTTTTTTATATTAAGAATAGTAGAATACGAATTTTTTTTTTCTATAATTTTTTTAACGATGAGAGTATGTGAAGGAGCTTTAGGGTTATCTATATTAGTTTTAATGATTCGTGTTCATGGTAATGATTTTATTTTAACTTTTGATTCATTATGATAAAATTTTTAATAAGAATAATTTTTTTGATACCTTTATGTTTTTACGCTAATTATTGGTGGTTTATATTTTTATTTTTAATATTAACATTTTTATTTATATTTAATATTAGTTTTAATTATATATTTATAAGAGTATCTTATTTTTTTGGTATAGATTTATTGTCTTTTTCTTTGATTTTATTGAGATTTTGAATTTGTTTATTAATAATTTTAGCTAGAGAAAAGTTATTTAAGTTAAAAAATTTTTTTGAATTATTTTTATTATTTGTTTTAGGTTTAATATTAAGTTTATATTTAGTTTTTAGTTCTATAAATTTTTTTATTTTTTATTTATTTTTTGAAATTAGTTTAATTCCTACTTTATTTTTAATTGTTGGTTGAGGGTATCAGCCTGAACGTGTTTCTGCTGGTGTTTATTTATTATTTTATACTTTATTAATATCTTTACCTATAATAGTAGCTTTATTTTATCTATATAAAAAATTTAATTCTATAGAATTTTATTTTGTTTCTTTATCAATTAATAGATTTATTATATATTATTGTATTAATTTTATATTTTTAGTAAAAATTCCTATATTTTTTATACATTTATGATTACCAAAAGCTCATGTAGAAGCCCCAATTTCTGGTTCAATAATTTTAGCTGGAGTAATATTAAAATTAGGGGGGTATGGACTTTTACGGGTAATAAAATTATTTTTAGAAATTGGTTTAAAAATTAATATTATTATTATTATTATTTCTTTAGTGGGTGGAGTAATTGTTTCATTAATTTGTATTCGTCAAAATGATATTAAGTCACTAATTGCTTATTCTTCTGTAGCTCATATAGGGTTGGCTTTAAGAGGTATTTTAACCATAAATTTATGAGGTTTTTGAGGGGCTTTGGTTATAATGTTAGCCCATGGATTATGTTCATCTGGATTATTTTGTTTAGCTAATATTTCTTATGAGCGAATTAGGTCTCGTAGAATTTATTTAAATAAAGGTATAATTAATATTTCTCCTAGTATTTCTTTATGATGGTTTCTTTTATGTTCTTCTAATATAGCAGCCCCTCCTTCTTTAAATTTATTAGGGGAAATTATTTTAATTAATTCTTTAGTGATCTATAGAAAATATCTTATATTTTTATTATTTGTTATATGTTTTTTGAGAGCAGTTTATTCATTGTTTTTATATTCTTATACTCAACATGGTTTATTATATTCAGGTTTATATTCTTTTTATCAAGTTAGATATCGTGAATATTTACTTTTATTTCTACATTGATTTCCTTTAAATTTATTAATTTTAAAGGCAGAATTTATAGCTCTATGAATTTATTTAAATAGTTTAATTAAAATTTTAATTTGTGGAATTAAAGATATGATTTTTTCATTTTAAATAATTTCTTTATCATTATGTAAAATTTATTTCTTTTTTTTTATAATTTTGTCTTTTTTATTGTTTTTTAGAGGATTATATTTTTTAATTTTAGATTTAACTGTATTTATTGAATTTAATATTTTAAGGTTAAATTCGGTTTCAATTTTAATGACAATTCTATTTGATTGAATGTCCTTATTGTTTATAAGATTTGTTTTATTTATTTCTTCTATAGTAATTAATTATAGAGAGGATTATATACATGGGGATAAGTATTTAAATCGTTTTATTTTACTTGTAGTTATATTTGTTTTATCAATAATATTTTTAATTATTAGGCCTAATTTAATTTCAATTTTATTAGGATGAGACGGTTTAGGCTTAGTTTCTTATGTATTAGTAATTTATTATCAAAATGTAAAATCTAATAGAGCAGGGATATTAACAGCTCTTTCAAATCGAATTGGAGATGCAGCTTTGTTAATTTCTATTGCTTGAATATTAAATTTTGGGAGTTGAAATTATATTTTTTATATAGATTTTATGTTTGAAGATAAAGTTATGGGTTTAATTAGAATATTTATTGTTTTAGCTGCAATTACTAAGAGTGCACAAATTCCGTTTTCATCATGGCTTCCTGCCGCTATAGCAGCTCCTACTCCTGTGTCTTCATTAGTTCATTCATCAACTTTAGTAACTGCTGGTGTTTATCTGTTAATTCGTTTTAATATAGTTTTTTCATCTTTTGTAATAAATATTTTATTATATATTTCTTTAATGACAATATTTATAGCTGGTTTAGGGGCTAATTTTGAATTTGATTTAAAAAAGATTATTGCCCTTTCAACTCTTAGTCAATTAGGTTTAATAATTTCAATTTTAGCTTTAGGAAGTTATGAATTAGCTTTTTTTCACCTTTTAACTCATGCTTTATTTAAAGCTTTATTATTTATGTGTGCTGGAATAATCATTCATAATTTAGGTAATTGTCAAGATATTCGTTTTATAGGCGGACTTGTAAGTTTTATACCTTTAACTTGTTTATTATTTAATATTTGTAATTTATCATTATGTGGTTTACCTTTTTTATCAGGATTTTATTCAAAAGATTTAATTATTGAGTTTATATCAATAGGCTATTTAAATTTATTTGTTTATATTGTTTATTATATTTCTATTGGATTGACAGCTTGTTATAGTTTTCGATTGGTTTATTATTCTTTAGTTGGAGAGTTTAATTTATTATCATTGAATAATTTAAATGAAGAGAGAAAGATTATACTTAAAGGAATATCTGGGTTAATTATTTTTGTTGTAGTTATGGGAAGAATTTTAATATGAGTTATATTTCCTACTCCTTATTATATTTGTTTACCTTTATTAATAAAGATAATAGCTTTATTAATAATTATAATTGGGATTTGAGTAGGATATGAATGTTCAAAATTTAAAATTAGATATCTTTCTAGTTCTTTTAAATTTATAAATTTAAGTAATTTTTTAGCTTATATATGAAATATACCCTTTTTATCTACATTTGGGATTAATTTTTTACCTTTAAATGTAGGAAAAATTTATTTAAAAAGTTTTGATCAAGGTTGGATAGAATATTATGGGGGTCAAAATTTATTAAAATCTTTAAATAAAATATCGAAAAGAATTCAATTTTTATCTTTAAATTATTTAAAAATTTCTTTATTGTTAGTTTTAATTTGAGTATTTTTTATTAGAGTGTTTTTAAATTTTTATTTAAATAGCTTATTTAGAGTATAGTATTGAAGATACTAAGGAAATAAATTTTTATTTTTAAATAATAAAATTCATAAGAAAAAATTTTCTAATTTTATAATGAAAATATAATGTTTTTTTTAAACTATATAAATAAAATACAAACGGAGGTGCGCCGCTTAAGGAATAAGTTAGAAGCTTTTCCTTGAATAATTCGTATTTTTTTAATTGGAAATAAAATTCAATTTTATCATTAACAGTGATATACCTCTATTTGGTTTCAATTAATTTTTTTTAGTATAAGATAAATTGTAAAATTACAATAATTTTTAAATGCAACTTAAATGTTATAAGTTTAAACTATTATCCTTTAATTTTCAAGTTAAAAATAAGGGTAAATAAGGATAATTAAAATATCAATTTTTAGGTCGAAACTAAATGCAAGATTTGCTTCTTATTTAAACTACTCAATTTAATGAGCCTTCGTTTCATTCATGATAAATTCCGATTAATAAAATAAAAATAAAAAAAGTAACAATAAAAGTGTATTGAATTATATTCGAGATTTTTAAAGCTAGAATTATTGGTAATAGAAGAGTTAATTCTACATCAAAAATAATAAAAATTACTGCGATAAGAAAAAATTGTAATGAAAAAGGTATACGGGCTGAGTTTTTAGGGTCAAATCCGCACTCAAAAGGTCTATTTTTTTCTCGGTCTGAGAAGGTTTTTTTAGAAGTTAAATTTAGTACAAAAATTAAAATTGTTATAATAAATCAAATTATAATTGAAAAATATAATAAAGTTTTAATTATTTATATTAGAGGATTCTAAATTTTTTGATTGGAAGTCAAATATAATTGTTATATTATATAAATTAGTTTATCTTCCTCATCAGTAAATAAGAATATAGAGGAATAATCATACTACGTCAACAAAATGTCAATATCATGCAGCAGCTTCAAATCCAAAGTGATGAATTGAGGAAAAATGGTTATAAAATAGTCGTATTAAACAAACAAATAAAAAGGTTGATCCAATAAGAACGTGTAATCCATGTAGGCCAGTAGTTATAAAAAAAGTTGATCCGTAAACTCTATCAGCGATAGTAAATGGGGCTTCTATATATTCATATAATTGAAGTAATCTAAAATAGAATCCTAGAATAACCGTTAATGTTAAACCTTGAAGGGACTGATAATAATCATTTTCTATAATTCTATGGTGAGCTCAAGTAACTGTTAAACCTGATGTTAAAAGAATTAAAGTATTAAGAAGTGGGATTTCTAAGGGATTAAAAGGTTTAATTCCTTTTGGTGGTCAATTTATACCTAATTCAATTCTTGGAGATAGTCTCGAATGTAAAAATGCTCAGAAAAATGCTAAAAAGAAAAATACTTCGGATGTAATAAATAAAATTATTCCTCATCGTAAACCTATAGTAACTTTATGGGTATGTAAACCTTGAAAAGTTGCTTCACGAACTACATCTCGTCACCATTGATATATAACTATAATTAGAATAGTTGATCCTAAAAATAAAAGGTTAGGAGTATGAAAATGGAATCATTTAATTAAACCTATTAATGAAGTAAACACTCCTAATGAGCCTAATAATGGTCAAGGTCTTTGGTCAACAAGATGATAAGGATGATTTTTTAGTTGTTTCATTAGTTTACTTCTCTAGAATATAAAGTTGCTAAAACAGAAAATACATAAGATTGAATAATAGCTACTGCTGATTCTAAAATTAATAATAAAATTTGAATAATAATTAAAATATTTAAAAGGTAAATATTTAGGTTAGATCCTGAGTTTCCCAGTAATGTTACTAGTAGGTGTCCAGCAATTATATTAGCTGTTAATCGAATTGCTAAAGTTCCTGGACGAATTAAGTTTCTTGTTGTTTCAATAATAACTAAGAATGGTAATAGAATTTTAGGTGCTCCTTGAGGAACTAAATGGGCAAATATATGTGTTGTATTTTTGAATCACCCAAATAATATGAATGTTAATCATAGAGGTAAACTTAAAGTTAACGTTAGCGTTAAATGGCTTGTACAAGTAAAAATATATGGAAATAATCCTAAAAAATTATTAAATAAGATAAATATGAATAATGAAATAAATAGTAAAGTTCTTCCTTTAAAATTTTCTGTTTTAATTAGATTTTTGAATTCATTATGTAACGTTAGGATTAATTTAATTCAAAGAATATTTATACGAGAAGGAATTAATCAAAATGTTGAAGGAATTAAAATAATACCTAATAATATTCTTATTCAGTTTAATGAAAAGTTAAAGTTAGTAGTTGGATCAAAAGTTGAAAATAAATTTCTTATCATTTTCAGTATAATATATTTTCTTTTTTTATTGTTTTGAAAGTTTTAGGTTTATAATTAAAGGAATAATAGTTTAAAATAATGAAAATAAAGAAAATTATAATAAAGGAAAAAAACAATCTTAATCAATTAATAGGAGCTATTTGTGGAATTAAAAATTATTATAGTTAATAATTTTAGTTTGACAAACTAACGTTATAGAATTTAACTAAATTTTTCATTAGAAGTAGACGTTAGCTTACTATTAATTGGTTTAAGAGACCATTACTTACTTTCAGTCATCTAATGATTTAGTTATAGAAACAATTCATTTTAAAAAAAATGTTGGGGGAATACTTTCTACAACAATGGGTATAAATCTATGGTTTGCTCCACAAATTTCTGAGCATTGACCATACAATAGTGTTGATCGGTTAATATTAAATCTGGTTTGATTTAAACGTCCGGGGGTTCCATCGATTTTTACTCCTAAAGAGGGAACGGTTCATGAGTGGATTACATCTGCTGATGTAACAATTAATCGTACTTGTGTTAGGAATGGAATTACTATTCGGTTATCTACATCTAAAAGTCGAAAATTAAAAGGTTTTATTTCATTTGTAGGAATTATATAGGAATCAAACTCTAAACTTTTATAATCAGAATATTCATAGGATCAGTATCATTGATGACCAATAGCTTTAACTGAAATTATAGGGTTATTAATTTCATCTATAATGTATAATAATCGTAAAGAAGGAAGGGCGATTAAAATTAAAGTAACTGCTGGTAAAATTGTTCAGATTATCTCAATTAATTGGCCTTCTAAAAGGTATCGATGAATGAATTTATTGAATAATATGCTAATAAGTATTTGTCCTACTAAAATAGTAATAATTACTAAAATTAATATAGTATGGTCATGAAAAAATGTAAGTTGTTCTATAATTGGGGATGCTCTGTCTTGGAGAAGAAGTATTTTTCATGTTGAAATTTCTAAAAAAAGTTTAAACTTTATAATTGGGATTTAAATCCAATGCACTATTCTGCCATATTAGAATTAATTAGAAGTAATAATTGGTAATTCTAAAAATCTATGTTCTGCTGGAGGAAAAAATTGTAATCATTCAATAAAAGAAGTTATTCTTGATCTAGATAAATTTATTCGTTTTACAGAAAAAGCTTCTCAAAGAATAAAAATAAAGTAAAATACCCCTATTAATGAAATTAGTCTTCCGATTGATGAAACAATATTTCATAAAGTGTAAGCATCAGGGTAATCAGAGTATCGACGAGGTATCCCTCTTAATCCTAAAAAATGTTGAGGAAAAAAGGTTATATTTACTCCGATAAATATTACTAGAAATTGAGTTTTTAAGTATTTATTATTTAAAGTTAAACCTGTAAATAAGGGGAATCATTGAACAATACCTGCTAAAATTGCAAATACAGCTCCTATAGAAAGGACATAATGAAAATGGGCTACAACATAATATGTATCGTGAAGAATAATATCGATAGATGAGTTAGCTAAAATTACTCCTGTTAATCCTCCTATGGTAAATAAAAAAATAAATCCTAATGATCAAAGAGATCTTGGGTTAAATGAAATTAAAGCTCCATGGTAGGTTGCTAGCCAACTAAAAATTTTAATTCCTGTTGGGACTGCAATGATTATTGTAGCAGAAGTAAAGTAAGCTCGGGTATCAACATCTATTCCAACTGTAAATATGTGATGAGCTCAAACAACAAATCCTAATAAACCAATCGCTATTATAGCATAAATTATTCCAAGGACACCAAAAGATTCTTTTTTTCTTCTTTCTTGAGTAATAATATGAGAAATTATACCAAACCCAGGAAGAATTAAAATATAAACTTCAGGGTGTCCAAAAAATCAAAATAAATGTTGATAGAGAATTGGGTCTCCTCCACCAGCAGGATCAAAAAAGGAAGTATTGATATTACGGTCTGTTAAAAGTATAGTAATAGCACCTGCTAAGACCGGGAGAGATAATAATAATAAAATTGCAGTAATTTCTACAGCTCATACAAATAAAGGTATTCGGTCTGGTGATATACCAGAAGGTCGTATATTTAAAACTGTAGAAATAAAATTTACTGCGCCTAAGATTGAGGATACTCCTGCTATGTGTAATCTAAAAATTGCTAAATCAACAGATGAGCCTTCATGAGCAATATTTGCGGATAAAGGGGGATAAACTGTTCACCCTGTTCCTGCTCCTTTATCAACAATACTTCTTATTAGAAGGAAAGTTAAAGAGGGAGGTAAAAGTCAAAATCTTATATTGTTTAAACGAGGAAAGGCTATATCTGGAGCTCCTAATATTAATGGAACTAATCAATTTCCAAATCCTCCAATTATAATTGGTATAACTATAAAGAAAATTATAATAAAAGCATGAGCAGTAACAATGACGTTATAAATTTGGTCATCACCAATTAGTGAACCAGGATTTCCTAGTTCTGATCGAATTAGTATTCTTAATGAAGTTCCAATTATTCCGGATCATGCTCCAAAAATAAAATATAATGTTCCAATGTCCTTGTGATTAGTAGAATAAAATCATTTATTCGGTAAAATGGCTGAAAAAAGGTAATAAACTGTAAATTTATTTATGAAAGTAAAATTTCTTTTACCAAAGGAATTATATAGTCTATAAAGGATTTTAAATTGCAAATTTAAAGGTGAAATTTTATTCTATAGTTTAAAAATTAGAATTATTTTCTATTTTTGACTTTGAAGGTCAATAGTTTAGTTAACTTAAATTTTTAAAAATTATAAATTAATCTACAAAAAATTAATCTAAAAAGAGAGATAAATCTAAAAATGGATTGGATTAAATTAATTTTATTGAATGAAGAAACTAAAGATTCTCTTGAGTAAAGGGTAAAAGTTGAGATTGTTAGACGTAGGTAGATGTATAAAGAGATTAATGAAAAAATAATTAGTAAAATGGCTAGAGTAAAATGATTATTTTCAATTATACAATTAATTGTTAATCATTTAGGTAAAAATCCAAGGAATGGGGGTAATCCTCCTAAAGATAAAAAGTTTATTATAAAAATAAATTTAATTTTTTTATTTTGGTTAAAAATATTTGAAATTTGGTTGATATAAAAAATATTATATTTATTTAGTATTAAAATAATTCTTATGCTAATAATAGAATAAATTGAAAAATAAATAATACTAATAGAAGTGGAATTTATGATAGAGGCAATTAGTCATCTTATATGATTTATTGAAGAATAAGCTATGATTTTTCGTATACATATTTGGTTTAATCCTTGTAATCCTCCAATAATTGAAGATAAAATAATAATAGAAGAGAAAAATAAGGTGTATAATTTAATATTGTAAGATAATAAAAATAATGGAGCAATTTTTTGTGTAGTTAAAAGAATTAGTGCATTTGATCAATTTAATCCTCTTATTACTTCAGGATATCAAAAATGAAAAGGGGCTGCTCCTATTTTTAATAAAAGGGCTGTTCTTATAAAAATTAATTCGATTATTCTTAATTCTCTAGATAAAGAATTTTTTGATCTCAAAAATATAGTAATTGAAAATAAAAATATTGAAGATCCTATTGCTTGGGCAATAAAATATTTTAGAGCAGCCTCTGAAGGAAATTTATTTTTGTTATTTTTTAGTAGTACAATAAATGATAAAAGATTAATTTCTAATCCAATTCATGAAGAAAATCATGAATAAGAAGAAATTGCAATAAAAGTTCCAGAAATTATTGAGATAAAAAATATAATTTTATATAATTTTACAATTAAAAAGAAAAGGATTAGAACCTTTATAATTGGGGTATGAACCCACTAGCTTATTTAGCTTATCTTTTTAAAAAATTTTATACTTTAGTATAAGATGTATAAAGGTTTTTGATACTTTAGGAAATAGTTTAATTCTATTAAGTATAG